TGGTTCCAGCAACAACAAAAGCTGCGAAAAAAACAGCAGCGATACTACTGGAAAGGACCGTTTCAATATTTCCCATACGCAACCCTTTGTATAGACGTTGTGGTGGGCGGACGCTAAGGTGGAATAAACCCGCCAATATACCCAATGTCCCTGCTGCAATATGATGAGAAGCTATTCCTCCTGGAACAAAAGGATCAAAACCTTCCACGCCCCACGATGGATTTACAGGTTGGACTTTTCCGGTTAGTCCATAAGGATCGGACACCCATATTCCAGGACCGTACAAGCCTGTTACATGAAATGCACCAAAACCAAAGCAAGCCACCCCTGAAAGAAATAAATGAATTCCAAAGATCTTGGGCAAATCCAAAGAAGGTTTTCCTGTACGTTCATCGGTAAATATTTCGAGATCCCAATATACCCAATGCCAGATAGCTGCCAAAAAGCATAAGCCGGAAAAAACAATATGTGCTCCAGCTACACCTTCGTAACTCCAAATACCTGGATTCGTTACAGTCCCTCCTGTGATACTCCAACCGCCCCACGAATTGGTTATTCCCAAACGAGTCATGAAGGGTATAACAAACATGCCCTGTCTCCACATTGGATCAAGAACAGGGTCAGAGGGATCAAAAACTGCTAATTCATACAGAGCCATCGAACCGGCCCAACCAGCAACCAGAGATGTATGCATTATATGAACAGCAAGCAACCTACCGGGATCATTCAATACAACGGTATGAACACGATACCAAGGTAAACCCATGGAAAATACCCCTTTCTAAAAAAAAAATAGACACTACGTAACTTTATTGCATTGGAATATACTATGACTATCCTATGGACTTCCCCTGTTTCGTGGATTTTTTCAAAACAAGGGTGGATTCTATTAAATAACGCAACAACTCTGTTCGTAGGAACAAAGAGAGGCAGATTTATTCTATACTCGATAAGTACCAATACGCAATGGGAAGTTTCTACCATTTTCTATGAGCAAATATGTCCATATTTTTTCATTATTATAAGGTCGTATTGGTAATAATTTGACTTTATTCAGCCCGCCTTTTTATGAATTTTTATAATCTATAGATAAAATAAAAGAAAATATTAATAAAGACAATAAAACCTGATTTTTACGTTTCCACATCAAAGTGAAATATAGTACTTAGTTCTTTTTTCTTCAACTAATGCCTATTGGTGTTCCAAAAGTACCTTTCCGACTTCCTGGAGAGGAAGATGCATCTTGGATTGACGTATAGTGCGACTTGTCAGATCTATTGGGTCATATGGGATTTCCCCGTTCTCTACCCCGATCGAGATATCCTCTGGTTCGCCCAAGAAAGATGAATTGAATCGTCGAAAATTTGGAGCGCGAACTTGAACTTTAATTACATCCATTTGGGGGATATTCATCTTATTATACTATTCTAAATTAGATTAGAATAATTTATGGTTGACTTGGTTGGACTAAAAAATGAAGTATCCAGGCTCCGTTTAGAAAAAATCCAATTTGTAAAATTTATATGATTCCTATATTCTTATTTGTTTAATACTTGGTGGAAAATATGAAATGAATTGAAAAAAAAAGAGAAAATCATAACAAAAAGAAATGGTAAGGGGGCATTTGTTCTATATGTGCAAATCAAAATCGGGCGAATCTTTACCCGGAGTAGAGCATAAACCTAAAAAGATGAAAGAGACCCATTCAGGAACAAGAAAATACCATCGTGATTCGCATTAAATCTCGATGAAAGAATACATCAATGAGAAGTTAATTCGAGAAGTTTAGTGACTTCTTTCTATTATAAGAAAAGGAGTCAAAACAAGTCTTTATTGAAAAATCGAATAAAAGGTCCTTTCGCTAGAAGTCAGAAAAACCTGCTATAGCTATAAAAAAGAACGAGGACTGGAATCTATACATTGATTCTTTTTTTTCGCAATTTTTTGAACCGTATGCATCAAAAGGTGCATGTACGGTTCCTAAGGGATACAACTTTACCCTAATCAACCGACTTTATCGAGAAAGATTACTTTTTTTAGGCCAAGGGGTTGATAGTGAGATCTCAAATCAACTTATTGGTCTTATGGTATATCTTAGTATCGAGGACGATACAAAAGATATTTATTTGTTTATAAACTCTCCTGGGGGGTGGGTAATACCTGGAATAGCTATTTATGATACTATGCAATTTGTACGACCGAATGTCCATACAGTATGCATGGGGTTAGCTGCCTCCATGGGATCTTTTCTCCTGGTCGGGGGAGAAATTACCAAACGTCTAGCATTCCCTCACGCTTGGCGCCAATGAGGTTTTTATTTGAAAGAAAAAAGAAGACTATGCCTTCGCCAGAGAAATATTAAGTAACAATAGCATGGCACTTCGAATTCGATATGATCATTTTTTTTTTTCAAAATGTTAGATTATGTATCGAGAGAGTAGTATGAGATAAAAAGGATTTCCGATTTTCTCTTATCTATCGGGAGTCCAGTTCAGCGTCACAAACTTTTTTTGTTTTTACACCAGGAGACTCTTAACAAAATTTTTGTTATGAAAGAGCGCGAAAAACAAGATTTTGATCGAATCAAAAAGAAACTTTGGGATTGCTGAATCAAAGACAACAAAATTAAATATATACAGCAACGGAGCCATCATAGTATTTTTGAAATCCTCCGAAAGGAAGGATGGCTTTTTGATCATTTACCTATCTGCCCCAGGTCTGATGGATTTTCTTTTTTTATCTTTCTTCAATGTAGGGTAAGGGTCAATTTTATTGTAGAGCCGTATGCAATGCGCAAATTTTGCCTGTACGGTTGTTCAATTCTATTTTTTTCTTTTCTCTTCGCTTCATCATACGAGGAGATAAAGAAACCTTTTATTATTTATTATCAGGGTAATGATCCATCAACCCGCTAGTGGTTTTTATGAGACACAAGTGGGAGAATTTATCTTGGAAGCGGAAGAACTGCTGAAACTGCGTGAAACCATCACAAGGGTTTATGTACAAAGAACGGGTAAACCATTATGGGTTGTATCCGAAGACATGGAAAGAGATGTTTTTATGTCAGCAACAGAAGCACAAGCTTATGGAATTATTGATCTTGTAGCAGTTGAATGAAAATAACGTAAGGTGGATTTCGCGCAAATCCATGATTTGAGATTTAATATCCGAGGTTCTTAATTATCTTAAATAGAAGCAATTCATAATCAAATCATCCGGTTAGGATCAATCTAAACCAGCCCATTCATTATGTATATGATTCAACATGCCAACAATTAAACAACTTATTAGAAATACAAGACAGCCAATTAGAAATGTCACCAAATCCCCCGCCCTTCGGGGATGCCCTCAGCGCCGAGGAACATGTACTAGGGTGTATGTGCGACTCGTTTAGATCGTGAGCTGACACAAAAAAATAAAATTTTCCAGTATCAATGATCAGTACCACTGAATAGGATAGAATGGAAGAAAGGAATTTCATCCACTATATAAAAAAATATATCATATCTCTTCATTGTGTATTAAATTTATGGTTTTCGTTGGTGCAAATCCAATCACCTCAATTTAAGGTGAGAGACAATTCTCCATTGATAGCAAATGGGTATCCATTAAGCGGAGGAAATCTTATTTAAAAAACAAAAAGATTAGGTCCCCACTTTGGCAAGAACGGACTAACAGGGATAGCTACCCAGCTAACTTTCATAATTAAATACCGTTACTATATAGGTAGATCTCATTGTGAAAGACCTATTACTGGATAATTCATAGGTAGAGCCAAAGAGTGTGAACTATACAAGCTCCCACAATAACATAAAGTAAAGGCTCCGGTGTATAGAAAAGACCTCACCGTTTAAGAAGTAACCATAAAAACGACGGAACCCACTATTTTATTTTTTTATTTACTCTATTTTTAGACACCTAACAGAAGACAATTTCGTATTTCACAGTGAAATATCTAAAAAAATCGTGGTCGGGGAGGTTATAGTAGCCAAAGCCATTGGAATTAAAATTTTATACATTGGAAAAATCTGTTTTGTTATTAATAGATTAGGAAAGGGGAAAAGAATAACTAAAAGAACGGAAATCCATTAGTTATTCATCAAAGGTTCATTTATTCAATGACTAGAATTAAACGTGGATATGTAGCTCGGAGACGTAGAACAAAAATTCGTTTATTTGCATCAAGCTTTCGAGGAGCTCATTCAAGACTTACTCGAACTATTACTCAACAGAAAATAAGAGCTTTGGTTTCGGCTCATCGGGATAGGGGTAGACAAAAGAGAAATTTTCGTCGTTTGTGGATCACTCGAATAAACGCTGTAATTCGCGAAAATACAGTATCTTATACTTATAGTAGATTAATACACGATTTATATAAGAAACAGTTGCTTCTTAATCGTAAAATACTTGCACAAATAGCTATATTGAATAGGAAATCTCTTTCCATGATTTCCTATGAGATCATAAACGAAGTAGAATCCACCGGAATTATTTAATAAACGGATTTCCCCGGAGAATGAACTCCGGGAGGATAGAATAGAAATTACTATGAGTAAATTTTTTTAAATATTCAAAAAGAATAAACACGCTCAATAAAAAAGTTTATTCTTTTCCGATTTAGTATTTATATTACGACACGATAATTCAATCTTGATTCTCGGATTTTTTGAGCAAAAAAGTACCAATCAGAACTCAAAGGAGGATTGGAATTAGAATTCCAGTGAAACAAGCGTAAGGCTAGTTATTGCTAGTCCTAAGACCAGTAGTTCCGGGGGCCGACTCGGCTCTTTCAAATTGTTTCTCATTATTGAGAAAGGGTAACAAAGATAAAATACGAGCTTGTTTTATGGCAGTAGTAATTAATCGTTGTTGTTTCAAGGTCAATCTATTCACCCGTCTAGATAATATTTTTCCTTGTTCACTAATAAATCGACTAATTAAACTCATGTTTCTATAATCAATTCGATCCCCCGATTCAATCGGGGGCAAACGCTTACGAAAAGTTCGCTTGGATTTAAGAAAAGTTCGCTTGGATTTATCCATGGTTTGTTTGTTTATTCCTTATCCCGAAAATCTGATTTCTGAATTCTAATTCATTTTAATCAAAATCGGATTTTAATATTTATATATGTTATATATAATGTTATTTTTTCTATTTCCTTGAAAGGGTAACACGGAAGGTACTCTATTTTTTTATCTCCCCATGAATGGTATGTTTGGAACAATAGCGACAGAATTTTCTCAACTCTAATCGATTAGGCGTATTCTGTCGGTTCTTTTGAGTAATATATCTGGAAATTCCCATCGATCTCTTACTCTTATTAGCACCGTTTCGGACACAAGCGGTACATTCCAAAATTACCCTTAGTCGGACATCTTTACCCTTGGCCATGAACCTCCTTTTAATTTTTGATTTACTCAACTATTCTATTTTCAATTTGAAGCAAAGAAGAAAGGCATGAAAAAATACAAGTTATTAACTTCAAATCTAAAATAATGAAAATCGTAGTAAATGTAAATAATAAGTAATACAATAATTTCAAAACTCTATATCAAATCGAAATACCGTTGTAAAATACTCTTGCCCTAGACCCACATTTCTATTCTATCCCCATTCCGATATTCATGTAATTCAACCTTGAGTCTGAGTCTCACAGACATTGAATCCGTTTTGATTCTTTCTCTTTCCTCCCTTATTCTAAAAAGGGAAAAAAGAGAAAAGAGGGGGAGGGGTTAGTCACAGATATTTGATTGTATTTTTAATATTTTTAATTCCTTTCCATGTCAATAACTAGAATTAAAAAAAGGGGAATGTCAACGCATCTGGAAAAAAGCGATTAATCTCTATCAATAGACCCGCTAAAGCTCCAAACCATAACGTGCTTAAAACTGGTGCCACAGAGAGATATGTTTTTAGATCTCGCATTCAAAACCCTCCTTCTATTTTTTATTGGAATACATACATAAAAATAATGCATATATGATCAGATGCATTTGTAGTTAAGGACTTCTTCTAGTTGTACACAGAATCCCTAATTCAAATAAATAAGTATTTTACTATTATATGTTAAATGAGATATATGTTAAATTAGACCTTAAATGAGATCAAAAAGACGAAATGGGCATAAAATTTATGTATATCCGTGGAGAAAATAACAATGTGGAAAACCAGATCGGAATTCTCTACAATGACACTGTAGAGCAATTGAAGGGGTGTAGCGCAGCTTGGTAGCGCGTTTGTTTTGGGTACAAAATGTCACAGGTTCAAATCCTGTCATCCCTACTTATTACTGTTCAAAAGACAAATAGAAAAAAGAGCAGTAACGAGGGATCTGTTGAGATCGATTCAAAACTAAAGAGAATCCTTTTCTTTACGGTCTTATCTAGAAAGCGCTCTTAGTTCAGTTCGGTAGAACGTGGGTCTCCAAAACCCGATGTCGTAGGTTCAAATCCTACAGAGCGTGATTTTTTATTCTTAGATTAGATCGAATTTGACTGAAATACATTCAGCAACTTGTACAGAAATCGGAATTTGACCTCCTGTAAATGAGGAGGTCAATTCAAAAAGGAGATGATAATTAATCAAAGGTCCAACTGATCACCCCGCCGGTATTGTAAATATGCAGTTACGAATAATCCAGCCAAAGTAATAGGAATTAGGCCTAACACGATTCCAAATAGAGAAACTTCAATCATTTCATTTTGTTTGAAAGGATAAAAAAAAGAGGTAATATCTATACCTAAATATTAATCCGAATTGGCATGAATCTCAATGACCAAGAATGGATAATTGTCGCGTTAAATAACTATAGAATACAAGTAATCTCGCCGAAATGATGGATTGCGTTTTTCAAATATTCATTTTAAATAAGTCGTATTTTGCTCAGACCAATCAATAGAGCTGACGTTATAGTTAAAGCCGCTAGTAGAAAACCGAAATAACTGGTTATAGTAAGCATGAAGGGGCTAAATGAAAATTTTTTTTATGCATATAGTTCTAAAGCACTTACCTAAGTTTCTATTTTTCAAAATAGTAGGATAGGGCAAAATACTAATTGAAAAATAAGTTCAATTGAAATGAAAGTTTTTGATTCATCTATCATTATAGACGACACTAACAAAGAAAAAGTAAGAGGCATATAAAGCGAAATTGATTCATCTGTAACATCTATTCATACCACGATTTCAATCAAATGATTCTATTTTTTGAAGAACTCTTGGGTAAACTAATAATAGAAACAGGGTCATGTAACTTCATTCAAAAAAGAAACTCTTTTTTTATTATTCAATCATTTTTTTATCATTTCTTTTTTTTTGATATTAGAACAAAGAGTAACTTATCAAACCTTTTATTTTACCTTTAGTTTAACTCATTACATTCAGTATATAATTATATTATATTTATATTATTTATATTAAAAATTAAAAAGGCTCATTTACATAATATCTTGAGTTAATGAGAAGAAAAAAGTGATCGCACGATCACTCGAAAAATCTTTT